CAAAACGAAAAATTCTTTAGATTTACAATCTAATATTTTAAAAAATAAACTAAGTTTTTTCTCGTATATAAGAGAAAAATCTTGCAATTAACAGTTAAACATTTTAACTTAAACTATACCCTACTGCTATTCAATGAATATTGAAAAATAATTATTACTCAGTCGTGTATATTTCATAATTAAATATTTTTATTTAATTGGTAAAGACTTAAAACGTGATAAATACAAGATAACAAATAGAGTGGCCATATCTAATCAATTCATACATAAATATAAATATAAATAGAATATATATTAAATATCCCTATAAAAATAGCTAATCGAAAATAAGCTATAAATTTATAAGATTTCAAAAATATATAATTCATATATATTTACCATAGAATGATAAAAATTATGTTAAGAAAAACAAAGAACATAATTATAAATTATTATATATTACTCTTAACTAAATTATAAACTTATGTATAAAACGATTAGAATTAAATATCTTTAATATATAATAAATTATATATATATATTTCCAGAAGAGACATTTGATAAAGAAAAAATAATAAAAATCGATGTTGAAAAATTTTAAAAAACTATTTAACAGAAACCTTTTAAAATTATTAAAAAAATTATTAGGGTCGTAAATGTCCATCAATCAATTTAGGCATAGAAACAGTTGACCGGCTAGTTCGAACAAAACTAAGGACAAAAATTCCATATTGTGTTTTCAAAACACAAAAATATAGTTTAACAGAAATATCCGGAGTAAAATTCCCATGACTCTACTTTACTACAACCTACGCCCCTATTGGCAATTGATGGATGATTTGTCCTGTTTTTAAATAAACTTCAGCCACCCATTAAAAGCAATGTACTGTCTTTTACAATTTCATTGCAGATTGTCATTTTAGAATCCAAAGAATATACTATTGTAGGCCAAATTAAATCTTTCTCATAAGCCAGATATCTATCTATTTTTACAGTGACAACTAAAATTACAATCCTTAAGAATAAAATAAACGATCATACATGCGCCTAAAGAAAAAGTTGAAAATGAGGGCTCTCAATCACTACTCAGCCTCCAAAGATAATTTAAAAACCTGCCAATATCCTTACAGTTTAAACATAACTTTACTCCTGCTCTTTTAAATTTTATCTAACCAGGTACTAATCTGGTTTGTTTACTAAATCTTAAAATTTAGAGTAGATATAAAAACAACCTCTGATTTCACCCTAAAATTGAAAATCAAACACTAAAATAACTCTAAATTAACATTAATTAGAGTATAAGTTTATAAAGTATAGCCGAATATTCTGGAACAAAATTTAGACAAACAATAAACTGCCGGGGTAATAAAACATTGCCCACTATATGAATCAATAATAGATAACACCATCGTAACTCTACTTAAAACTATAATCAAATTTAAAAACCTTGTAAATAAAAAACTTAAATAAGATAAAAACCTTTTCTTCGAAAGAGAAAAATACTTCAAAAATTTATACTACTATCTCACAAAACATACAGAATAAAAATTTTTGGTTTTGAAGACCAATAGTTTAAACTTAACTTAAATCTGTAAAATAAACACTGGTCACTACCATAAAACTTCATGTTACCAACTATTACAATCATCCCCAATACACTAGAAATAACGCTAAAACACATAAAATAAAAAAACATTATTTCATTCAGAACACCCGAAAAATAAATAAAAAGACTTATTACAATAAACTCTAAAGAAATTAAAATAAAAATTAAACGCTGTCACTTAAAAAATAACGATAAAGATCTAATAAACATAAAAATAATTTTAAACCTTACGCAAGGCCCCAGAAAAATTCAAAAAATATCTAGTAAAATTTATAAAAAAAATCAAAACAAAAATAATCCAGACAAAAAATCTCCAATAAACCCTGTAATAAAAATTATTAATAGAAACTAAACTAGTTACACCATAAAAAAAAGGATAAAAACAAAATACAGACAAACAACCACCTAAAAAATAAAAAGGTGTTCCCACCATCCTTACCTTAGATAATCTAGAAAAATAGACCAAAATAACAAAAATACCACTCAAAAACAATAAACAAATAAAATAAGAAAACCAAACATGCAAAAAAAAAGAAATTAATGGCATTACTATTAACAAAGAAAAAATTAAAAAAAAACACCTCTTCATAGGATCCAAATTAATATATCTCAAAACACAACTCAAAACAGCCAACAAGAAAAACCAACTAACCAAAAAACTTTTTTACCTTTTCATTGTAAGTGAAATATTCTAATTAAAATAAAAGTTCCAACTCAGTAAAAAATCTTAATGTCCCAAACACTATATTTTAAAATAAACTAAATACTGATAGAACTAAAAATCTCACGCTTGCAAAGCATATATTTTAAATTAAAATATAGCCCCCTAAACCAAAAAGAAAAATAATATAAGAACAACCATAATAGAATTAAAGTTCAAACTTTTTATATAACTATTTCTTAAAAACCCACTAAAAGAAAAAAAAGTAACCCCCTTAGAATTAACGTTATTCAATAACAAATCAAAAAACTTGTAATTAACCAAGCCATAAATACTTTCCTTAGCAAACAAATCCACTAAAAACTTATAAGCAAACTCCTTCAACAAAACCTTGGCACAGAAAAAGACCAAACTCCCTATTAAAAACAAAAAAAACAAAGGAGCAAAAAAATCTACATAAAGAAACAACCTCGGTAAACACAACATATTAAAATTCAACCACCAAATAAAAACAATAGAAAAAAACACTAAAACTAATCTTAAAAAATTTATCACAACACCATTACTATAATGAAAAACAGGTTTCCCAAACCTTATAAAAAACCCCTTTCACAAACGATAGCTGTACCCAAAAGTTAAGAAAACAGATAAGAAGAATATCACAGAAAAAAATACTATAAAAAAATTAGTAAAAAAAAATTCCAAAACAAAGTCCTTACTCACGGCCCCCCTAGAAAAAATCAAACCACAAAGACAAAATAAAGTCACTAAAAGCTGCAACTGAATAAAAGACGGCAAATTACCAAGATTACTATAATTACGACCATCTTGTTGACCAAAAGAACAGTGAATTAAATAACCGACCTGCATAAACAAACACCTTTTAAATAAAGCATGTCTTAATAAATGAATAAAAGAAACAAAACTCAAACCTAGACCTACAGTAAACATAGAAAACCCCATCTGAGACAAAGTCCTCAAAGCAACCACCTTCTTAAGGTCCTCCTCAACCAAGGCAGCCATTCTAGAAAAAAACATAGTAAAAATACCAACAACCAGAACAATCCTGATAACATATTTATGCAAAACAAGATCAGAAAAATTCATAACAAGTACCAGGCCTGCCGTAACCAAAGTTCTTCTATGTACCAAAGAACTAATAGGGGTAGGAGCTCTTATAGCCTTTGGGAGCCAACCTCTAAAAGGAAACTGGGCCCTCTTAGTAAAAGAAGCCAAAAGCAACATAAGAGAAGATAGCCCAAAAAATAAAGACAAATCCAGAAAATAATAACTGCTAAAAAGCACACTAGAAAAAAACACAAACAAAAAAAAATCCCCCAGACGATTAGTTAAAACAGTATTCATAGCCCCTCTACAACTATCTCAATTATTATAAAATAAGACCAAAAAAAAACTAGAAATACCTAAAATATCCCAACTCAATAACATAGAAAAACAATTATTACTATAAATAAGACTAAACATTCTACCAACAAAAATTAATAAAACAAAATAGTAATAATTAAAATTCAGCTCCCCGTCTAAATAATAAGTACTAAAAACCAAAACACTTATAGTAACTAAAAACAAAATTAAAGAAAACATAATACTATTAAAATAAACAGAAATCTTAAAAGATAAAAAATCCCATTCTACAAAGAAAAAAGATAACTTAGAAATAGGGAACAACACAATAAAGCAGCATAAAAAAAAAAGCGACAACACTATCAAAAAAATAGAAATATCAATTTTAAAATTTAAACAAGTCAAATCGATTTGCCATACCATCACTCCATATAAAATCCACCCAAAATAAAAAACAACAACATCAAAAAACTAATCAAAGAACTAACATCAGAGATCAAAACCCCTAAAAACATTACAACTTCTAAATCAAAAATAACAAACATCAACATCATAATAAAAAAATGAATACTAAAAGAATTTTGAATCTTACCTACACTAACAAAACCACACTCAAAAGAAGAAATCTTATTCTTATAAAAATCCTCGCAACTCAAAACAAAATTACCCAAATAAAAAACAAGCAACAAAACTAAAGTAAATAAAACCACCATAACCAAGACTAACAAAGAAGATTTTTAAAACCTCCAAAAAGTTTAAAACTTCAACAAATTTCCTTTCGTACTATCTGCTCCCAAGAAACAATAATTAACAAGATAAACAATTCTATCTCACGATGAATTAAACTAATATCACGTCCAATTTAATTAACAGAAGAACAGTCTTAAAAAACAAGCCTTCTCCTCTCTTGCACAATTGGAATACAACATCGATGTAAAACTTATCACTACCATAAGAATCTGGTTACGACATGATTTTCTGTTAACTCCGAAGTAATTTTTTTAAATATCAATAGTAAAAAAAATTACACAATATCCTACCCTAGAAAACATATTATCTAAACAAAAGAAAAGATAATAAAAAAATTTCCGAAGACTTATCTTTGTTTAATTATACATATTACCTTTTTAAATAAAAATTTAGTTCATTTAAAATAAAGTAAAAAATTAACCAATAACCCCATTCATACCCGAACCCATTAAAAGCACAAATTATTTTGCTACCTTAATGTCCTCACGCTAAGACTGCCATTTATAAAAACATAGAGCAGGGGCCAATTTCATAAAGAAATATAAGTCTTTAAAAAACATTTGATTAAAAACCAAGTTCACACAAAAAATTAATAAAAAAAACACAATTCCAAAAAATACTAAATACTAAATTCTCAATATATTAATATTTTAATATAAAAAAAAACAAAACTCCAACAAAAAAATAAGATCTGTTATAAAACAAAAAATATAAACACTACAAAATTTACTATCTCAAAACAAAAAAAAAAACATTACAATTTTCTAATAAAAAAACCAAAAACAGATAAAATAAGAGACGACATAACAACACCAAAACCAGTAATTTTTATTTTGCAACAACAAAAATAAACTGATCCTCTACCTCTTAGTTCTATTAAACATCAAAATGTTAATTTCTTAGCACGGTATGCAATACCAAACAATATAAAACAAAAAAATAAAGCTCCCTTTTCAAGCGCACCACAAGCGCACATTTTAAACATAAACTAAAAAGCTTAAGAACTCTCAAAATAGCCCATACACCAACTTTTAAAATTATCAAGTAAAGTTACTTCTAAGGCGATAGGTATAAAACTATGATTAGCCCCGCAAATCTCAGAACACTGACCATAAAAAACACCCACAGTAGGAAAACTATAAGATAAAGTAGACAAAATACCCCTCATAGCATCCAACTTAATAGATATTCTAGGCAAAGCCCAAGAATGAATTACATCACCAGAAGTAATACAAAAACGAATATTAGTGTCACAAGGAACAACACAACGATTATCCACCTCTAACAAACGCGGCTCCCCCAACTCCAACTGATCAACAGATTTTATATAAGAATCGAACTCCAAACCCGGAATATCCCTAAACTCATAACTCCAATACCACTGATGGCCAGTGACTTTAACAGTTAAGTTACTGTCCAAATTTATCAAACCATAATAATAAAGAAGACTCAAAGAAGGTACCATCTGAGCCACCAAAATCAAAGTAGGAAAAATACTACACAAAAGCTCACCCAATTGATACTCAATTTTCTTACTCTTAAAATAAAATCTCCTAAAAAGCAAATAAACAAACATTACAGAAACAAAAGATAAAACACCAAAAAGCAGACTGCAATTAAAATTATGAAACCAATCTATATAACTAGAAAAAAGACTATTAGAAAACATCAAACCAAAATCCTGAAAAAAATTATTCAATAACCTAATCTACCTTCTGATTGGAAGTCAGACATACATCAATATACTAAAAGGCCAAAAATAAAATTAAAAATCTTCCCATTGACAATGAGATATAATCCAAACTTATACTATAATTTTATTACAACAAGAGAAAACACCTAGAGGGTATGGACCTCTCGGACTAATCTTATCCTATCTTATTAAAGACCAAGAACCTTCTAATCTGCAATTAGACATACATTTAATATACTAAAGATCCAAAACTTTAACACCGTAGAACTATAAAAAATTTCAGATTGATAACTATGACCAAAAACATAGCCCCTTGAACTATACTCCGGTCTTCTATTAACATGGTAATCACATAACAATAAACGATGACCCACAAAAGACTCAAGTAAAACATAAATAAACAAAAAAAGAGCAAATACTGTAACCAAAGAACCATAAGAGGCCAAAATATTCCAAACAGAATAAACATCCGGGTAATCCAAATACTTACGAGGAAAACCATGTAAACCAGCAAAATGTAGAGGAAAAAAAGTCATATTAACACCAATAAACATTAAAATAAAAACAACACTCATAACCATCTTATCATAAACAAAACCAGTCATAAAACCGCACCACAAACTAACACCAGTAAAAATACCAAATACAGCACCCAGACTCAAAACATAATGAAAATGACTAACTACATAATAAGTATCATGCAGAATCACATCCAGACTAGAATTAGAGAGAACAACTCCCGTCAAACCCCCTACAGTAAATAAGAAAATAAAGCCCAGCACTCTCAACAGTAAAGGTTGGAAAACCATTTTCATACCAAAAAGAGTAGCCAACCAACTAAAAACTTTTACCCCCGTCGGCACAGCAATAACCATAGTTGCAGCTGTAAAATAAGCCCGAGAATCAAGATCTATACCTACAGTATACATATGATGAGCTGAAACTACACAACCAATAAGACCAATTCTTAAAATAGCATACACCATCCCCAAAGAACCAAAAACCTCCTTTTTTCCAGTCAAATACAAACTAGACTGACTAATAATGCCAAAAGCAGGCAAAATAAGAATATAAACCTCAGGATGACCAAAAAAGCAGAACAAATGCTGGTAAATAAGAGGATTCCCACCAGTACTAGGATCAAAAAAAGAAGTATTTAAATTACGGTCAGTTAACAACATAGTAATAGCCCCCGCCAACACCGGCAGAGATAAAACAAGCAAAAAAACAGTAACAAAAACAGTTCGAACAAAAAGACTTATATGCTCCAAAGAAATAGAACTACTACGCAAATTCTTAGTAGTAGTTATAAAATTAATAGCACCTAAAATAGAACTAACACCAGCGCAATGTAAACTAAAAATAGCAAGATCAACACTACTGCCAGGATGACCTAAAGTCCTCAAAGGCGGATAAACAGTCCAACTAGTGCCACAACCTATATCAACAAAACAAGAATCTAAAATCAAAAACATAGCAGTAGGCAACAACCAAAAACTCAAATTATTAAGACGAGGAAAACTCATATCTGGAGCCCCCAACATCAAAGGCAATATCCAATTACCAAAACCTCCAATTATAGTAGGTATAACCATAAAAAAAATCATTAAAATAGCATGAGCAGTAATCACAGAATTATACAACTGACCATTACCTAAAAAAAGACCAGGCTTAGCCAGTTCCAAACGAATAATTAAAGAAAGAGCAGTACCAACTATACCAGACCACAAGCCAAACAAAAAATAAAGGGTGCCGATATCCTTATGATTAGAACTCTCCAACCAAACAGACAAGCCCCCCTGATACTTCACAACACTTTTCAATTAAAACAAAAACATTTAAACCTAAGTTAAATTTCAAATTTTAAAAATCAATTTTTAAAAATTAGACAAAAATCTAACAAAGAAAACCCTTGTTAGATACCTAAACTTATTCATCTTTTTTACTAAAAAAAGATACTCAACCAAAAAACATTATACATCATCAAAACTAAGGGCACAGAGAACCCTACATTGCAAACTCTTATATTAATAAAACCTTTACCCATAACAGCATTAGTCAACAAATAAATAGAATAATAAAACCCCACAAAAAAATAGACAAACAACAACCAAAACCTAAACTTCATCATATTTAAAGCAGAAGTAATAGCGATAAACTCCGAAATAAAAGATAACGAAGGAGGAGTACCTCTATTAGATAAAAAAACAACAGAAAAGATAATGGCCATAATCATACTAGAACTAAAAAAACTATTCATATAGTAAACTAAACGCCTCCCAGAAACGTGGTAAAATTCACCAATAAGATAAAACATCAAAGTAGAAGTATACCCGTGAGCTAACATCATAATCAGACCACTAGTTTTACCAGACATCAAAACAAAAACCAAGGCTATAAGCAAAAAACTTATATGAGTAATAGAAGAATAGGCAGCTAGAGCTTTCGCATCTCTCTGAAAGATACAACAAAAAGCTGACAAAATCATACCCAAAAAAGCCAAAATTATCCAGACATTATTATGAGTAAACCTGAAACAACCTAAAATACGTAAAAACCCCGCGGTGCCCAGCTTCAATAACAAACCAGCCAACAATACCCTGGCCGTAGTAGGGGCCTCAACATGGGCCTTAGGTAACCATAAATGTAAAAAATACACAGGAAACTTCATTATAAAACTCAAACTTAAAATAAAAACCATTTCCCAAGACAAGTTAAAGTCAAAATAAACCCTCATAAAAAAAAAATAACTCTTGAAATAAACAAAAAGAAAAGGCATAGAACAAAAAGCCGCATAAAAAATCAGATAATAGGCAGAATTAATCTTCTCGATCTGAGAGCCATAGCCCAGAATTATCACCAAAATAGGAAATATAGACAACTCAAAAAATATATAAAATATAATAATATTGACAGGAACAAAAAAAAAAATACAAATAAAAACCAAAATTTCAGACAAAAGTAATAATATCTGATTCTTTTCCCTTAAAACCACAACACCTAAAATAAATAATCTCATAATAACTAGTAAAACAAAAGTAAAAGAATCTAAAAAAAAGAAAAGTTCCCCCTCAAGAATAATTATTTGACATACAAAAACTAAAAAACACTTTAAACAAAAAAAACAAAAAAGGTCTAAAAAAAAATACAAAGAAAAAAGTAACATCTCTATCAAAGCTACAAAATTCCCACGATTACAAATCATATATTTTAAATAAACTAAAATAGCAATATGACCATCAATAAACAAACACAAATAAAAAAAGCCAAACAACATCTACAAAATGTCAATAAATAATAGCAAACTCCAACCCTAAATGGTGATTATAATTAAAATGTGAGAGCAACAAACGTAATAAATTAAAAAAAAGAAACAGCCCGCCACAAAAAACATGCAAACCATGAAAACCTGTTGAAAGATAAAAAATTCTTCCAAAAATACCGTCTGAAATAGAAAAACTGGCCTCACTATATTCCATCAACTGTACAGCAGTAAAATAAACAGCTAAAATACAAGTAAGAGCTAACCTCGTAGAACAACTCTTATTTCTCAAAAGACTATAATGAGCCCAAGTTACAGAGACACCACTACTCAAAAGAATAATAGTATTCAACAGAGGTACCCCAAAAGGATTAACTAAATGTATACCAATAGGAGACCAAACTCCCCCTAAATCATGAGCAGGCACCAAGGCAGCATCAAAAAAAGTTCAGAAAATACCAAAAAAAAACATAAATTCCCTAAAAATAAAAAGTAAAACACCAAACTTAAAACCGTCTATAACAAAAAAATTATGGTAACCACTCAAACCCTCTATTACAATATCCTTCCTTCACACAAAAGAAACAAGACAAATAGAGAATAAACAAAATAAAACCCTCCAAACTACGCCATATTTAAAAAATACCACCAAAGAACTAGCAAACCCCAAAGTCCTAAAAAAAACAAGAATAGGGTAACTAGATAAACTTAAAATATGAAAATTATGAAACAAAGTATACCGACATCTCCAGGTCCTAAACCTGACATATTTATTATACTATATATACACTTAAAAATAAACTTTGTAATAAAAAAAATAAATAATAAAGTTAAAACAAGAACAAAATAAATAGCAGAAAAAACCATTCTTAAAGTAATAAAAGGCTCTTCTACCAAACATTGACCCAACCAACTTAATATCACCAAAGTAAACAACAACAAGAAAATTCAACTTAGATAACATAGAAACATAATTATGAATAAAAACAAAAAGAAAAAGAAGTAATAACCTACCAAACATAGCTGCAACACCCAGAACTTTATTAGGAATAGCCCGCAAAATGGCATAGGCATATAAAAAGTACCACTCAGGTACAATTTGAACTGGCCTCATTTGGCCTCATTATAGGGATCAGACTCAATAAACATCTCAGGATCACCTAAAAGATAAGGAGCTAAAAAACAAAACACCACAAAAACAAATCATACAACCAGATTAAGGGCATCTTTAACTCAAAACTCAGGAAAAAAACAAATTTTATCATAATCCCCATGACAATAAAGCTTTGATGTACTACCAGTCTCATGTAAAAACAAAAGATGAGCCAAAACAAAAACCAACAACCCATAAGGCAACAGAAAGTGAACTAACAAAAAAAAACTTACAAGTAGCCCGGAAACTGTAAACCCACTTCAAATCCAAGTAACAATAGCAGGCCCCCAAATAGGAATGACACTTAACAAACTAGTAATAACCACAGAAGCTCAAAACCTCATTTGGGCTCAAACCAAAACATAGCCCATAAAGGCTTCCGCCATTAAAAGCAACAAAATAAACAAACCCGAAGCCCAAACTTTTTTTAAACGGTAACTAAAAAAGAAAAGACCCTTAAAAATATGCAGATACAAAAAAATAAAAAACAAACTAGCACCATTAGAATGAAAAAGACGAAAAACCCAGCCGAAATTAACCTCATACATAATGTACTGCACACTACCAAAGGCAGAAGCACCATCATTAGTATAATAAAAAGCCAAAAAAGTCCCAGTCAAAATTTGAAAGACCAGAATTACGCCCAACATACTACCATAATTTCAATTCAAAGTCAAAGACTTACTAGAAGGTAGACTTACTACCATAGAATTAACAAAAGCAAAAAGTCCTTTTATCACCTCAAAAATTCTTGACTTCTTCAGAGTCATATTTTAAAAAATAAACTACTAAGGTAAAATTATGTCCAAACCCTTTCACACCAAAAACAAAAATTCTTCCTAAACTAAGACATACTAAAAACGAACATCTCCCCGGTCCGTAACCGAGTATAGGTAAATCTATTTTACGTTCTATTATTCCCCCTAGGAACCCCGCCTTATCAAGACGATATAATTAACTTTTACTAAAATAATTTTTAAATAACGGACAACATTATAATAGGAACCACCAAAAAAACCAAATTTTTAACATTATCCCCCACTATCTTCATATGTTTAACACTTATATTGACCAACCACAAACTAAAACACATCATAGATAGAAACATTAAAAAAAGTAAAAACAATATAAAAACTCTATCGAGTTTCAACAACTCACCCAAAGAAAAAATCTTAATAAAAAAAGAAACACTAAAAGGAACATTCAAAAAAACCAACAAAGTCTCCCAATTAAGAAAATTTAAATCCTTAGAATTAAACATAGGCATAAGAAAAACTATAAGCACAATATAATAAAAAAACAAATAAACAACATTTACAACAGATAAAAAAGAAGTCAGGACTACCCAATTAAAAGACTCTGTAGAAGAAATAATTATTATATTTTTATACCTCTTAAGCAAAAACAACTGTAAATAACAGACTGCAATACCCAAAAAGAACAAATACACCATCTTAAAATCAAACAATTGTACAAGAACAGGCAAAAAAGGTAACTTTTGAAAAGTCAAAAATCACATCAATAATCAGTCAAAAATAGAATTAGTCACACTAAAAAGCCAAAAATGAAAAGGAGCAACACCCACTTTTAACATCACAATAAAAAACTGTAATAAAAAAAAATTAAAAACCAAAAAAAAAAGACCTAAACTTTCCTGAATCACAAAATAATTAAGAATTCTAGTATAAGACCCCAGACCTTTAGATAAACTAACAAAAACTACCGTCATTAAAAGAAAGACTCTCCACCACACTAAAACATTTCTAGAAAAAAAATTCAAAAAACATAACAAAGAAACAAAAATACAAAAAAACACTAACAAAAACAAACGGGACAACCCAAAACAGATTTAGAAGACCTGCCTAAAATTTGTTAGCTACACAATATCTTTTGCGCTTAAAACAAACGCACTTCTTATGCTATAGTAGCTAAAACCTAAGATGTGAAAAAAACATTTCTAGATTAAAAGTCTAGCACTTTAAATTTAAGTTAACACCTCAAAAAATTACTCACTCAAATACAAATAAATTAAACGAGAAAAAATATACCTTTGAATAAAAAAAACAAAACACTCTATCATAATAGCAAATACCGTCAACCAGACATAGCCGAAACCCAAAGTTAATTCCAAAAGTTGATAAATCATTATACTAATCATGTGGCCCACCAAAACATTGACTGTCAAACGTACAGTTAAAGCTAAGGGACGAGAGACCTCACTTACGATCTCAACCAACAATATACTAAAAGTCTTCAAAAAACCATCGCCCTCCTTAGCAATGTAAATAGAAAACTTTTCACTAGTAGTAAAAGTAAAAAAAGTACTCATCCAAGCCACAATAGCATAGACAAAAGTAAACTCAATTATACCACAAGGACAAAAAGAATAAGAAAAATAACCCCCAAAACAACAAACCAAAAGAATCACAAAAGTAAAAATAGAAATAACAGATCTTAAAGGAAGATCATCCGTGTACCTAAAAACAGTCACCAAAACCCCTAAAAACTTCTTGACCAAAACACTAAGCATACTTTCTTTAAAATAAAAAAGAAACTGAAGAACATAAATAAACATAAAAATATCTAAAAAATAAACATTACCCAACACCAAACTACAAAAGAACAACAATAAAATAACCTAAAAAAATCAAAGAAACAGGCAACAACTTAAACCAAAAAAAACTCATCATAAGGTCATAACGAAAACGAGGGAAAGCCCTACGAATAAAAACCAAAACAGTAAACATCAAATAAATAACAAAAAAACTAAAATCAAAAAATAAAACAGAAGTTAAAGTTCTAAAAAACAACAAAGCACCGTATTCACCCAAAAAAAGTAAAACAAAAGCTACACTAGAGTACTCTACATTATAACCACTAACAAGCTCTCTCTCACCCTCAGCAAAATCAAAAGGAGCCCGGTTCAACTCAGCCAAGACCATAAAAAGAAAAGGTAAATAAATAACAACAAGACTTAAATTAAAAAACCTGTAAAAATAAAACATATTAATATGAATAATAATGGCCAACAAATACAAAGAAAAAGCAATCTCGTAAGAAACACTCTGACTCCTAGCCCGAATGGCCCCCACCATACCATATTTTGATTTACTTACAGCACCACTAACAAGAGTCGTGTAAACAGAAAACCCAATTAAACAAAGGAAAAACAAAATAGAATACTCAAAAGTCATAAAATCAAAAGAATAAGGAAGAACAAACCACTCCAAAAACATAACAGAAAAAAAAACTCCTGGAACCAAAATAAAAGAAGTCTCAGCAGAATTCAAAGGTGTCATTTGCTCTTTTTTCAAAAGCTTAATACCGTCAAAAATAGCTTGAACAATACCCATAAAACTAACTTTATTAGGACCAATACGCTGCTGACTACCACCCAGCAAATGACGCTCGTACAAAGTAACAAAAGCAATAGCCTGAACAACAAACACTATAAGAAGAATAATATGAATAAATATAAGAACCAA